TAAATCCAAAAATGCATTTTTCCCTTTCTATGAACCAGTAAAGAGTGTCGAGGGATATACTTTCATTCCCAAAGCAAAAAGAAGTCTTGATTTCTTTTTGCTTTCCTATTTTTCCATTTCGCTTTTATTGGTTTGGAACTATGTAATTAATTGAAGTGGAAAGGCAATCTGATGATCCTTCATCAGAAGATTGTCCAAGGAAGACGCAAGGTGGGTTATAGAAAAAACAAGGAAACGGATGATAAATAAAATTTTTGAGTAATTGAGTCAGGAATCAAAATTGGAATTCGGTATGGATAAAAGAACTTCCTATGTTATACTATTCAAGTCTTGACAACGGGTTGATTTGATAGATCAGATATTGTTATTCATGATAGTGATCCGGTTCAAGATCATCAAGAGGTAATTCATTCATTGAATTTACAGACGATAGACAAAAGATTTATCATCTCTAGGGGATTAAATCCCGAGTTATTGCGAAGTAAAAAACCGATGAGATTATGGAAGTCAATATTCTTGCATTTATTGCTACTGCACTATTCATTCTAGTTCCTACCGCTTTTCTACTTATCATTTACGTAAAAACAGTCAGTCAAAATGATTAATTCAATTGAATTTGAAAATTCATTTGAATAAAACTTTCCTTCCAAGTTCTTATCAAAAATGGACAAAGTCAAATGAAAGGGATTCCAATTTCACGTCTTAACTTAAATGAAATGAGCGCACTATAATTATAGTCGGCAATTTTATAAGAGATAGATAGTATAAAAATGAATTTTTATACTATCTATCTCTTAGTCTATAAAGTTGTAATCTAGAATAAAGATAAAGGTTTAAGTTTCTATATATCAATCTACAATATTCTCTTCATATATGTGTATATTAATTCCATATCTATATATTCCATATATTGTATGGAATTGACATAAGACCCAATTTCCTACATCTATTTGTTATTTGTTCCGATCAATCTGAAATAATTCTTATCTGTAGGATTCTAATTCCTTTCCTTTTACTAATAAGGAAGGGGAAAACTCGCCTATTTTTAACGTCAGAACCGTGATATGAAATAAGTCGATAAAGCATAAACCGCCTTTCTAAAAATAGAAACCAAAGGGTAAATGCCCGATATGTAACTCGCCCGAGGCAATATTTTATTATTGCCCAGTCTCTCCTTAAACAACCACTATCTCTATATCATTTCTCATAGAAAGTGCGTATACGCTTAACAAAACGACTTCTTTTTTGAAGAGTAAAAGGGAAATAAAAAAAAAAAGAAAAAAGGTCCGGTCTTCCTTAGTATCCATCTATAAAGATAGTAAGAGCCCATTCCCTTTGATTGAAATAGAAAATTTCGGAAGAATTTTAGGTTGGAATAAATTTCCAATCATCTGAATCTCTTTCTTTTCGAAGTACAAAGATGGGAATCGATGAAATATCTCTTTGATTGAAAAAGTATGATTCCTATCATAGATTACTCCATTGGAATCCAATGGGATTCCAAATTCAAAGAAAAGATTTGATTTTAAATAGTTCAAAAGAATGATCTATAAAACAATCGATACGGTTTGATTCCTGAACTCAATTAGTAGTACTTCTAAAGTCCACTTCTTCCCCACACTACGAGTGAAAGGGAAAATGTAAAGACTACCATTAAAGCAGCCCAAGCGAGACTTACTATATCCATGTGCATTATGTCCCCTATCTCTATAAATACGAAGGAATTTTTTCATTATTCCTCACTAATAATAGTGGAATTAATGTCGCAGAGTCAAAAAGGGGTTCTACCAAACACTATTGAGAAACCAATCCAATAAATCGATTATGATTTCGATTTTTTTGGTGATTCAGGCGACACCCGGATTTGAACTGGGGAAAAAGGATTTGCAGTCCCCCGCCTTACCACTCGGCCATGCCGCCAAAATGATACAAAATAGAATAGATGCAATTTTTCCCGGATTACTGAATTTTTATTGTACTTGCATTTTGACTTCTGTTTTCCTTAATCCTTTATTTCCTAAAATAAAAGAAAGACCCCTTTTGATTGGATTTGATCTATCCCTTATGATTGATTGTATAGTATCTGAAAATACACAATGCTAAAAACATTCTTTCGTTTTTCTATTGAGAAATCAAATGGGTATTTTTCAGACGAGAAATTAGAACCATTGACTATTGACCCCTTACTTCGAATTCATGAACGATTCTGGAATTTGAATTTCAAATTGTGTTTTCCTAATGACAAAATACAAATTGAGACAGAACGAATCAGTATTGATTTTTTAATCAAATTTCTCAATTTCAATTATAACAAAACATATGAGTTTATGTAAACCCCAGAACATAAATTGTTACACAGATATCTATTATTTAGATATATTGTCAATAAGGAATTATCATAAAATTATCCTACTTCATTTCATGCATTGAATGGGAATTTTCTTTTGATAGAGCACGCCCGGGGCTGTCGCTATCCCGAATAGAACCGGCAATAAAAGAG